AGATAAAAGCATATTTCTGCACGGCCCAATCACTAGTTCAAGTCACACACTCCCATAATCCATTTTCTCTTCGGAGAATTCCCTTCAACTATTCGTTCATGTCAAATAAATAATACAATATTGTGGAGTTGAGGGAAAATTTCCAAACACATGTCTTATTCTTTGTTAATAATCCATATTTGTAGCAATGAAATATTATTGTTCCTCCCCCAAGTAATAAGATAAATGATTGATTACAAATCTCTAGGATCTATATTCTTTATAAAGGACCAGAAATACCTTGTTTACGTATCATTAGAAAATGCATTAACATAAATACGGCAGTAAGAAGAGGTAATACAAAAGTGTGCAAACTATAAAAACGAGTCAAAGTGGACTGTCCCACACTAGCACTTCCGCGTAATAACTCTACTAAAGGCGATCCTATTACCGGAATCGCTTCCGGTACGCCTGTTACAATTTTGACTGCCCAATACCCAATTTGGTCCCAAGGTAAAGAATAACCTGTTACACCAAAGGATGCAGTCAATACAGCCAGAACCACACCAGTAACCCAAGTCAATTCGCGAGGTTTTTTAAAACCACCAGTGAGATACACACGAAATACGTGCAGGATTATCATTAGGACCATCATACTTGCCGACCATCGATGAACTGATCGGATTAACCAACCAAAGTTAGCTTCCGTCATTATGTATTGAACAGAAGCAAAAGCCTCAGTAACGGTTGGACGGTAGTAAAAAGTCATAGCAAAGCCTGTAGCTACTTGTACCAAAAAACAAGTAAGCGTAATTCCTCCTAGACAATAAAATATGTTAACATGAGGAGGAACGTATTTACTAGTTATATCATCTGCAATCGCCTGAATCTCAAGACGTTCTTCGAACCAATCGTAAACTTTATTGAGATAGGTAAACCAAGGAGACTCCCCCTCCGAGAACCGTATATGAGAATTTCATCTCGTACAGCTCAAACAAAAAGACCCAAATACTGGTTGAAAAGGGTATGGAATAGAAAATTGGAAACTTCTTAATCTTCTGATTCAATCTTATCTAAAGATACGGAAGAGTAAAAATCAGAAAGCTCTTCTTTGTGGTTATAATTAAAATGCCAAAAAATCAAGTCGGCTCACTTGTCTTTATGTTGATCGTTACAGGCCTCTTGAATCTTCTATTTACCTATTTCTTTTTCTTTGATTTGTTATTTTTTTTGTAGGTAATGCAGCTTTACTTTTGTTTTCTTTATTATTGATAGGAATTTTCTTGTTAAGACCCTATGAATCAATTGAAACCTCAGATTCATACTAGAACCACGATGATTCAATAAAACCTTCAAACTAAGTCCAAAGATTCCCCGAGTAAGAACCATTGGATCATCATTTATTCAACGAGGAGAATAGATAGAATGACTCAAAATACAAAGAAACGTTTGTCCTTTGAGTCAAATCAAAGCAGAAATGGGAATTTGAAAGAAAAAAATCTTTCAATTTCAATTTCTAACTTTTTCTTTGGAAAAATTTGTGGAATCCGGCTGCGAGGTCTGAATATTAAGTATGAATCATAGTTCGAATACTTGGTGATCTATTTCATCTATTCCGTGCTCCAGATACTAGAATGAATATCCGACGGGGTAAAACCATCTCTATCAAGACGACAGACCCATTCTTTGTACTATCAATAGGATCCATTATAACAAGTCACACACTCATATTCCGGAAATACAGAAACAAAAAAATTTCGCGGTCGAACTACCAAAAAAAAATGAGCTAAAATCAAAATCCGAGACCTAAATGCTTCACTTTTTGTATTTAAAAGCTAGGAGATTTTGTGGTTCTTGTAAATTTAATTCAGTGAAATTCCGTCCAGTAAAACGGAAGAATTATAAATCTCCAAAATAATAGATAGGAATATCGCAAATAGAGCCATTGCGACACCCATCAAAGGAGTAGTTCCCCATCCAGGAGCTACTTTACCATATTCCGAATTCAATGGTTTCAATAAATCCCCTACAGCAGTTCGTCTTGGACCAGATCTAGAACTACCCTCAACTGTTTGTGCAGCCATAAATCCTATTTTGTATTCATTGAGATCTGTTGACTTTGTATACCATTCCGTTGTAAATAAACGATCTTATCATAGATCCACTGTGGTCTTGAAATTATATAAGAATGGAAACAGCAACCCTAGTCGCCATCTCTATATCTGGTTTACTTGTAAGTTTTACTGGGTACGCCTTATATACTGCTTTTGGGCAACCCTCTCAACAACTAAGAGATCCATTCGAGGAACACGGGGACTAGTTGAAGCAATGGGCCTACCAATATTGGTAGGCCCATTGCTTCAATTGAGATAATGAAAAATCATTTCATTTTTTTAGTTGGAACTTTAGGCGGTTCTCGAAAAAAGATAGCGAAAAAAATGATCCCTAGAGTCGAGACTAAGAGGAATGTATAAACCAATGCTTCCATAAATTCGATCGTGGTTTACAATTATAGCTTCCATACCTGTTTATTTGGGATTATCTCCCAGATTAAAGAGAAAAAAGAAGAATCAAAGAAAAGGCGGCGATTTAAATCCAGATTTCTCCAGTACCTTATGTAAAATCACAAACAGAAAATAGAAGCGAGGAGCGAAAAATAACAGAGCAATGTTGCATCAGACTACTTGTCTTCTTGTCGTTGGATCTCCAAGTTTTTGGAATGCTCCAAATTCCACTTGAGCATCCAAATCTGGGTCAATACCAGCAAAAACATCTCTGAACAAGGTTCTAGCACCATGCCAAATGTGTCCGAAGAAGAAGAGCAGAGCAAACGAAGCATGTCCAAAAGTAAACCAACCCCTTGGACTGCTACGAAAAACACCATCGGATTTCAAAGTAGCACGATCTAATTCAAAAATTTCACCCAATTGAGCACGTCGAGCATATTTTTTCACAGTAGCAGGATCACTATAACTCACTCCATTCAGTTCGCCACCATAGAACTCAACAGTTACACCTACTTGTTCGACACTATACTTCGATTCTGCCCTTCTAAAAGGAACATCGGCTCTAACAATTCCATCTCCGTCTACCAAAACAACTGGAAATGTTTCAAAAAAAGTAGGCATACGACGTACAAAAAGTTCACGCCCTTCTTTATCTCTAAAGATAGGGTGTCCTAACCACCCGACAGCTATTCCATCCCCGTTATCCATTGAACCCGCTCTGAATAATCCCCCTTTCGCAGGATTATTTCCGATGTAATCATAAAAAGCTAATTTTTCAGGAATTTTAGACCAAGCTTCTGATAAACTTTGATTTTCGGCTAGTCCAGCACTAACTCTTCGATATATTTCTTGCTGAAAGTATCCCTGATCCCATTGATAACGGGTGGGACCAAATAATTCGATGGGGGTTGTGGCTGAACCATACCACATGGTTCCAGCAACAACAAAAGCTGCAAAAAAGACAGCTGCGATGCTGCTGGAAAGAACGGTTTCAATATTGCCCATACGTAATCCTTTGTATAGACGTTGGGGCGGGCGGACACTAAGATGGAATAAGCCTGCTAAGATGCCCAATGTTCCTGCTGCAATATGATGAGAGGCTATTCCTCCTGGAACAAAAGGATCAAAACCTTCCACACCCCACGCTGGGTTTACAGCTTGTACCCTTCCAGTTAGTCCATAAGGGTCGGACACCCATATTCCAGGACCATACAATCCTGTTACATGAAATGCGCCAAAACCAAAGCAAGCTACTCCTGAGAGAAATAAATGAATTCCAAAGATCTTAGGCAAATCCAAAGAAGGTTTTCCTGTACGTTCATCACCAAATATTTCTAGATCCCAATACACCCAATGCCAAATAGCTGCCAAGAAGCACAAGCCAGAAAACACAATATGTGCCCCGGCTACACCTTCGTAACTCCAAATACCCGGATTCGTTATCGTGCCTCCTGTAATACTCCAACCACCCCATGAATTGGTTATTCCTAAACGAGTCATGAAGGGTATAACGAACATACCTTGTCTCCACATTGGATCAAGAACGGGGTCGGAGGGATCAAAAACTGCTAATTCATATAGAGCCATTGAACCGGCCCAACCAGCAACCAGAGCTGTATGCATTATATGGACAGAAAGCAAACGACCGGGATCATTCAATACGACGGTATGAACACGATACCAAGGCAAACCCATGGGAATACCCCTTTATGAACAAAAAATAGACACTATGTAACTTTATTGCATTGAAAAAAAAAACTATGCTATGGACCCACCTTTTTTCAGTGGATTATCTCGGAAAAAGGATTAATATTTGTTCTAGTCTTTTAGTAATAATGGAACAGTTCGGTTCGTAGGAAAAAAGAGAAGCAGATCTATTCTATACTCGATAAGTACCAATACGCAATGGGGGTGGATTCCCTTTTCTATGAGCGAATGCATCTATATTTGGTCATCGTTCAAAGGACCTATTCGTAAGAATTTTCCTTTATTCATTCTGTTTTCCTTTATTTTATGAACTTATTCAATGTCTGTCTAAAATATGATAAAGGCCGATATTCTATATTATTAAGACAATAAGTCCATTATTACGATTACGCTTCCACATCAAAGTGAAATAGAGTACTTAATTCTTTTTTCTTTCATTTTATGCCTATTGGTGTTCCAAAAGTACCTTTTCGAAGTCCCGGAGAGGAAGATGCATCTTGGGTTGACGTATAGTGCGACTTGTCAGATATATTGGGTCATATGGGATTTCCCCGTTCTCTCCCCCGATCGAGATATCCTCTGTTTTGCCCAAAAAAAATTGATTGAATTATCAAAAATTTGTAGCGTGAAGCGCAATGAAGTGCAATTAGATCCATTTTGTGAGGAGGTATCCAGATTAATATTAGCAATTAAAAGAATTTATGGTCGGCTTGGCTGGACCAATAAAATGAAGTATCCAGGCTCCGTTTAAAAAAACCCAATTGGTAATAATATCTATGATTATTACTTATATCATAAATGATTCGATTTAGAAATTTATTTGAAATAGGAGTGATCTGAAACTGTTAATCAAGCGAATAATAAATGGGATGAATACGTCGAATATTTATCGGAAGACATGAAAGAAATGAATTGAAAAAAAAAAAAAGACGTGGTATTGGGGTCATTTGTCCTATATGTGCAAATCAAAATCGGGCAGATCCTTACTCGGAGTAGAGCATAAACCTAAAAAAATTGAAGAAGCCCATTCAGGAACAAGAAAATGACATCGTGATTTTTGGATTGGATCCCGATGAAAAAATACATCAATGAAAAGTTAGTTCGATGAGTTTAGTGAATCGTTTTTTATATTATAGGAAAACCAGCCAAACTCATCGTTCTTGAAAAATGGAAGAAAAGCCCCTTCGTTAGAAAGAGCCCGCTATGAAAAAAGAAAGAGGGCTGAAGTCTACACATTGATTTTTTTGCGCAAGTTTTGTTGAACCGTATGCATCAAAAGGTGCCTGTACGGCTCCTAAGGGATACAATTTTATCCTAATCAACCGACTTTATCGAGAACGATTACTTTTTTTAGGCCAAGAGGTTGATAGCGAGATCTCGAATCAACTTATTGGTCTTATGGTATATCTCAGTATAGAGAATGATACCGAGGATCTGTATTTGTTTATAAACTCTCCTGGCGGATGGGTAATACCCGGAATAGCTATTTATGATACTATGCAATTTGTGCGACCAGATGTACAGACAATATGCATGGGATTGGCCGCCTCAATGGGGTCTTTTATCCTGGTCGGAGGAGAAATTACCAAACGTCTAGCATTCCCTCACGCTTGGCGCCAATGAGTTTTTTATTTGAGAGAAAAAAGAAGACTATGCCTTCACCATATGAATTATTCATATTAAGTAATAATAGCATGGCACTTCGAATTCGATATGCAAATTCTTTATTGTTTTTTTTTTTTCAAAATATTCGATTATGTATCGAAAGAGTAGTATGAGATAAAGGAAGGGTATTTCCGATTTTATCTTACCTATCGTAGACCTATTTCAGCGTCACAAACTCTTTTCACACCGGAAGGTTATTAACAATATTTATGTTATGAAAGAGTACGAAACTAAAAAAAGAAGATTATTTTTTCTTTATTTTTTTTTATTTGAAAAAAAAATAAACAAAGAAACTTTGGGATTGCTGAATCACAGACGAAATAAATATATAAAGCAACGGGGCCATCATAGTATTTTTTAACTCATCCGAAAAAAAGAAGGGTGGTAATTGGATCATTTACCGATCTGAGTATAAGAGACCCTATATTTTCTCTTTCTTCGATGAAAGGTAAAAAAGAGAATTCCATTGGAGAGCCGTATGCAATGCGAAAAAAATGCCCGTACGGTTGTTCAATTCTATTTTTTTCTTATTCTTTATCTCTTACCCTCGCTTCATCGTGCGAGATAGAGGAATCTTTTATTATGTTATATTATATATATCATCAGGGTAATGATCCATCAACCTATTGCCGCTTTTTATGAGGCACAAACGGGCGAATTTATCCTGGAAGCGGAAGAACTACTGAAACTGCGCGAAACCCTTACAAGGGTTTATGTACAAAGAACAGGCAAGCCATTATGGGTTGTATCCGAAGACATGGAAAGGGATGTTTTTATGTCAGCAACAGAAGCCCAAGCTTATGGAATTGTTGATCTTGTAGCGGTTGGATAAAAAATAGCAGTAATTTCACGCAAATACACGATTTCGGATTTTATCTTCTTAAGGGTTTAATATTCTAGTAATCTATTAAATAGAAGAATATTAAATAGAAGAAATTCATAATCATCCGGTTAGGATCGATCTAAACCAACCCATAATCTATAATTCAGCATGCCAACTATTAAACAACTTATTAGAAACCCAAGACAGCCAATCCGAAACGTTACGAAATCCCCCGCTCTTCGGGGATGCCCTCAACGCCGAGGAACATGTACGAGGGTGTATGTGCGACTCGTTTAAATCATGGGTTGAGACAAAACAAAAGAAAGAAAACCTATTTTCCAGTATCAATGATCAGTACCAGTGAGTCGGATAGAACGGAAGAACTCCATTCACTATCTAAAAAGGATAGATCTATCATATCTTTCTATTGTGTATGAAATTTATGGTTTCCATTGGTGCAAATTCAATCACTTCAATTTGAAATTTAAGATGAGAAAGAATTCCCCATTGGTAACAAATAGTTATCCATTAAGCGGGGTAAATCCTATTTAAAAGCCGAAAGATTCTCTTTCTACTCTTGCAAGAACGGACTAAGAGGGTCAGCTACCCAACCAATCTTCATAATTAAATACCGTTACTGTATAGGGTATATCCCGTTCTGAAAGACCTATTACTGGAAAATTCATGGGTAGAGCACAAAGAGTGGTAACTGTACAAGTTACCAATACAATAACATTGATTAAATGAAGGAAAGGGCTCCGGTGTATAGAGAGGACCTCACCGTTTAAGAAGTAACCATAGAGACGATGGAACCCACAATTTCTTTATCTATTTCTATTTACTACTTTATTTTATTTAGAATGCCTAGAAAAAAGGAAAAAAAGCGTGGTCGGGAAGGTTATAGTAGCAAAAGCCATTGGAATTTTCATTTTATAAATTGGAAGAATCCGTTTTGTTATTAATAGACTAGGAAAGGGGAAAAGAATAACTGAAAGAAAGGAAATCAATTAGTTATTCATCAAAGTTTCATTTATTCAATGACCAGAATTAAACGAGGATATATAGCTCGTAGACGTAGAACAAAAATTCGTTTATTTGCATCAAGCTTTCGCGGTGCTCATTCAAGACTTACTCGAACAATTACTCAACAGAAAATAAGAGCTTTGGCTTCGGCTCATCGTGATAGAGATAGGAAAAAAAGAGATTTTCGTCGTTTGTGGATCACACGAATAAATGCAGTAATTCGGGGAAATCGGGTATCCTATATTTATAGCAGATTAATACACAATCTGTATAAGGGGCAATTGCTTCTTAATCGTAAAATACTTGCACAACTAGCTATATCAAATAGGAATTGTCTTTATATGATTTCCAATGAGATCATAAAATAAGGAAATTGGAAGGAATCCGCCAAAATGTTTTAAATTTAAATGGAGTTCTCTGGAGAATGAACTCGGGGAAGGTAGAGTATAAATTACTATGATCAAATCTGGATAATATGATAAAGTCGTCAAAATGAGCGAACACGCTCAATAAAAAAAAGATTTATTCTTCTTCCCCGATTCTTTTTTTTTTCTTACAACACGACGGATTCCAGGATTTTTTGAACAAAACAAAACATCCAGGTGTTTGAGTTCGGATTGGAATTTTGATTCAATTGAAGAGTAAGCCTATTTTTTTCTGCTTCTAAGACCTGTAGTTCTAGCGGTCGACTCACTTCTTTCAAACAGTTTCTCATTATTAAGAAAAGGTAACGAAGATAAAATACGAGCTTGTTTTATAGCAATAGTAATTAATCGTTGTTCTTTTAAGGTCAATCTATTCACTCGTCTAGATAATATTTTTCCTTGTTCACTAATAAATCGACTAATTAAACTCATGTTTCTATAATCAATTCGATCCCCCGATTGGATCGGGGGCAAACGCCTACGAAAAGATCGCTTGGATTTAAGAAAGAGTCGCTTGGATTTATCCATAATTTGTTTATTCCTTATCCTTAAAATCTTATTCCGATCAAATCAAAAATGATTTCTAAAATTAATTAATAATTAGTTTGTCTATATTTATTTGGTTCTATTTAAATATATGAATAATATAGATATATATCATTTTTTTTTTCATGTTCCTTGGAAGAGTGACACACAAGCACTCGGTTCGATCTATATCTATTTCTTTATCTCCCCATGAATTGTATGTTTGTAACAATAGGGACAGAATTTTCTCAATTCCAATCGACTAGGTGTATTGTGTCGATTCTTTTCAGTAATATATCTGGAAATACCCGTTGATTCCTTATTAACAACGTTTCGAACACAACTAGTACATTCCAAAATAACCCTTACTCGAACATCTTTACCCTTGGCCATGAACCTCCCTTTGGGTTTTGATTCACCCAACTTTTCTATTTTCCGATCCAAAGCGAATAAGAAGAAAGGAACGAAAAAAATAGAAGTTGCTAATAACTCAAAATCAAATTATGAAATAAAGATTTTGTTGCAATCCATATAGTAAATAGTAAGTAATACAAAAATTTCTAACTATATTTCTAATCACAGTACAGTATTTCATTTAAGTCTCTTCTATTGTATGATACTCTTAACCTAGCCACATTTCCATTTCCGTTTTATTTGAACTCCATTTTTAATTTAATTGGAGCCTGACCCCGAGTTTCGCTGAGGTTGAATCCACTTTTTTCTTTCTCTTTCCCCCCTTATTCTATCTATCGAATTCGCAAAAAAAAACAAGAAAAGAGGGGAAAGAGAGATTAGTCACAAATATTTGATTCTATCTCGACTCTTCTTCACCCCTTTCCATATGAATAACTAGAATGAAAAAAAAGGAAATGTCAACGCATCGGGGAATAAACGATTGATTTCTATCAATAAACCTGCTAAAGACCCGAACCATAGAGTACTTAGTACCGGGGCCACGGAAAGATATGTTTTTAGATCTCGCATTGAAAATCCTCCTTCTTTTTTTTGTATTCCATATTGGAATACATTATGGTAAGAGATGTATATGTAGTTAAAGACCACTTGTATTTGTGCGCGGAATCCCTAATTCAAATTGAAATGTGCAATGATTTGGTAGATAAGATTTTCTTTTCTTTTTCTTAAAGCAGAAAAATGGGTCCCTTTCCGTCTGAGAATTTCCGAGAAAAATATTCATTTAATATTATTATATGTTATATGATATGAGACGAAAAAGAAGAAATGCCAAGATCCATTTTGCATATTAATGGAGGAAAGAGAATAAGGATGTGGAAAACAAGACGGGGATTCTCTACAATGATACTGTAGGCCAATTGAAAGGGATGTAG